TGGCGGCATGGCCGAGTGGTAAGGCGGAGGACTGCAAATCCTTGTTCCCCAGTTCAAATCCGGGTGTCGCCTAGTTCTAATTAACAAAACAAAAAACTATAAATCCCTTATCGACTATCGACTACTATAACTCATATAACCTAGAACTCGCGGCTTATTCTCCAGTCGAAGGGAAAGAGAGGAGGAGGTTTCTTGATACATACTTTATTCTAAGTATACGAGAGTTCTCAAAAGTGAAAGTTCTGTAAATTCTTGTGGATAGAACACAAGGAAAGATTTTTACTTTAGTAAATAGTGGAAGGAATACCGTGAGATCCATTCATTCCCTTCCATTTTTTTTGGTTACTGACTGGTCAGCGGGGGGGATTAGTAATTGTGGATTAGTAATTGTGGAAAAGAAAGACGAAATAGAGTTTGTATACAAACTCAAAAAAGTCGCTGAGTACTTAAGGTATTAGATTGGTTCATTAAATTAATAGTACAAAAAGGATAGTCCAAAATATTTTGACTCTGTACCATGGATTTCACTATTATTAGTAAACAATAATGGAATAATTCCTTCATATTCATAGAAATAAGGGACATAATTCACATGGATATTGTAAGTCTCGCTTGGGCTGCTTTAATGGTAGTCTTTACGTTTTCTCTTTCACTTGTAGTATGGGGAAGAAGTGGACTCTAGAAATATTCCTTAATTAATTACTCATTGAGTTTTTAGTTGAGGAATAAAACTGTATCATTTGTTTTAGATTTATAGATCGCTCCAGAAAGTGTTTTTAATTTTTAATTAAAGATAATAAAGAAATGTCAATAAAAGAAATATTTAACTAATTCCCATGTTTATATTTCGATTCGAAACGAAATCTAGATGATAGGAAATAGATTTGATTTTGTTGTGCTTTATCGCTTTCTTTCATATCGGGTTTTACGTGTTAAAAATGGATGAGGTTTACTATATTCTTTTTCATTTCAAAAAGATCGAAGAAGTTTCCACACCATAGAACTCTTTCAAGCATCTATCCACTCGTCAATCAATTCAATTACTTTACTTCTTGAGTTGGCACTGATAAAAAAAGATTACTAAGTTGGTTTTTTATTAAGATATACCATATTTTTCTTTCTTTGATTCTTTTGGCAGATACTGCGTTTATATTTTAAAGAACCCGAAATCGCAGAATTCGAGCTATAAAATAAACGTAAGGTAAGAGTTGCCTTTCGATTAGTTCGGATTGATCAGACTGAATCCAAATGGATCAAATAGATGGAGCAAAAAAAGAGAATTGGGGTCGCTATGTACATACCATATATGAAGATATATATTGTGGATTGATCGATATTCAATTAAGTCTGTATCTTTATTCGAGTTATAGGACAACTTCCTACACGAAAAAAAAAACACTAATCGAATTAATAGTATGGTAGAAAGATTCATATGAATCTTTCTACCATACTATATAAATCTCATTGAATATTGCTGATTCTAGCCTGCTCATTTCAATTAAGAAATGAAATTGGAATTTTATTTTGATTTTTCAATCATTTATAAAGAACTAAGAAGTCAAGTTTCATTCAAATTAATCATTTTGGCTGACCGTTTTTACATAAATAATAAGTAAAAAAGCAGTAGGAACTAGAATGAATAGTGCAGTAGCAATAAATGCGAGAATATTTACTTCCATAATCTCATCGTTTTTTTACTTCGCATTAACTCGGGATTTAATCCCATAGAGATGATAAAAATTTTACCTGTAATTTTGAATTCAATGGAATGAATTACTTCTTCATGATATTGAATCAGATTAATATCATGAATAACAATATCTGAGCTATCATATCAATTCGCCGTCGCGAATTGAATAGTATAACATAGGAAGATCTTTTATCCATACTGAATCCAAAAAAAAAATGGGATTTGTCATCTAATCAACAATTCCGTTATTTAGCATTCTTTTTTTTTTTATTCTTTTTCCATAATCTGTCGTCTTCCTTGTACAATCAACCATCTAATGAAGTTTCACTTTTCCTTTTCCACTCACACTGGTTACAAAACCCCCAAAACAATAAAGAAAAAATAGAATATTCTAGCAAATTCATTTTCATTATTTTTTTAGGATGTTTGTTCGTAGAACTTTTACTTAATAAAACTTTAATAAAAAAAAAATTACAAACAAAAGTCTTATTTTTTATTTAGTATTATTAATAATTTAAAATATTAATTAATAATTAAAAATGGAAAATTAAGAAAAAAAGAAAAAAGGATTCTTCAGTACTTCATTACAAAGAGTCTAAAAAGGAAGGGATAGGATCTTTCTTTGATCCTTCTTTTCTTAATATCGCTCCTCCTTTTCGTGAATTGAATACTAGGGCGCATATATGAAAAGTTCAACGTGAAATTTGAATGAGATAAAATGTTTGAACTTGAAATTGGTTAGTCTTAATGATTCAGATGGGACAAAACTGGGAACAGAAAGAGAGATAAGATTAATTGGAAAAGTATTTTGTCAAGATAATTTTAATAAAAAAAAAAATGGGTATGAGTCTAGTACTAAATATCTCTTCTAGGAATCAGTTCTAGTTCAAATACTGAAAATTATTCGATTTGTTTGATAAGAAACAACTAAAAAATCCAAAAGGAAAAAATAACTAAGAATCATCAAATGAATTCCTATTGAAAGTCAAATTCTATTGTTGTCCTTTTTCAAAAAAGTGGAAAGATGAGTGGATATATTTTTTTATTTTATTATTGGATCCGTCGGGACTGACGGGGCTCGAACCCGCAGCTTCCGCCTTGACAGGGCGGTGCTCTAACCAATTGAACTACAATCCCAGGGAACTACAGTATAGAGTATCCAGTTTTTTTTTTATGATTTGATTGAAAATATTTCGAGTTAGCATTTTCGTGTTGTAACAGAGCCACAAGTGATATATTGATCTCCACGTGAATATACACTTTAGTGAGAACAACACCAATTACTAGTCAATTTTCCTTGTTTCAAAATCAAGTGAGAATAAATCTTTCAATAAAGAAAAAGGGTTTTCTTTTTTTTTTCTATTTTAGAGTTTAAATATTTAAACTTAAAGATTATAACATAATCTCAATCTAGATCAAAATTTCCATTTCCCTGAACAAAAAAAATAGAGTATATAGCAGAAAATTGGATTCTTTTTATCATCCTTTTCGGAAGAACAAATAAAATATCTTCATCTCATAATGGATGAGCGAATTATTGGGCCGAGCTGGATTTGAACCAGCGTAGACATATTGCCAACGAATTTACAGTCCGTCCCCATTAACCGCTCGGGCATCGACCCAGGAAGAATCAATTCAATTTTAGGCTTATTCATAATCTATGATCAACTTCCTTTTGTAGTACCCTACCCCCAGGGGAAGTCGAATCCCCGTTGTCTCCTTGAAAGAGAGATGTCCTGAACCACTAGACGATGGGGGCATACGTGCCCAACTGCCATCATACTATGAACATAGTATGAGCAGTTTTTTGAAATTGTCAATATAATAGAATGGAATAATTCGATTCACAAGGATCTTTCCGGATTCTATGATTCCATAGAATTCTTTTGTCATTTCAATTTAATTTAGGAATTATTCATTCTAACCATTCGCTATAAAATATAGAATAGAATTCTATATTTTATAATTTAAATCTAATATTAATTAATATAGAACTCGAGATAATATGAAATGAAAGAATCCTTTCATTAAGGGATTTGTCTACTATAAAAAGAAAACAAAATCAGGTAGGTGTAAGTTAAACAAAAACCATTACTACTACCTAATCCGGATTTCAAAACGAGTCCCTAACTACTATCCATCTACTTATGTATTGTATAGTATATAATAAGTTAGTGTATGTAATATATGTACATAGATCCATTTTCTATGTATATACATAGTGACTCGGCCAAGAATTGGCTAAAAGGGCCCTTTTAACTCAGTGGTAGAGTAACGCCATGGTAAGGCGTAAGTCATCGGTTCAAATCCGATAAGGGGCTTTTCATAAAACCCCATTATATTTGAACGGGGAATACAGATATATTGATATTTTTAACGTACAAAGTAAACAACTTTCTAAGTATAATAAGTTATACTTAGGTTATACTATAGTAGTTATAAAGTTGAACTAAAATTAATTATATTATAATGATAAGATAAGTCGTTTCTCGAATCAGCAACTATTCCTATTTTCTATTATTTAAATCAAATTCATTGAAATGGAAAGATTCGAAACCAACAAATGAAAAAGTAAGTGGACCTAACCTATTGAATCATGACTATACCCGCTATTCTGATATTCAAATTTGATAGAGATTCAATTGGAACAGTTGACCTTTTATTTTTTTTTTTCTTTAAACTCTGCATGAATTTGTCGATATTTCCGATTAAATCTTTGTATTCCTAGCTGAATAAATTGGCTAGTCTTTTCCTCCTAGAGAGTCGAAAACTTTTATTACAACTCACAACAAAAAAAGCCATTTTCCATATCTTTATTTTCTTTGATTTCAAAACGGAATGAATTTCGATCTTATCTATCGAATAAGATTTCGATATAGTGTGGTTTCATGTACCAACTATCTCTATATCTATGCATCCCGTATTTATGTTCCGACAATGCTATGGAGACTGCATGTGTGAAAGAAACTTTCATTTCAAGTTTCCTATTTTTTACTTAAATTTAAATTCCATACGATATTCAATAAACAATCAAAAAATAGGAAATTCGATCTTTTTTGAATAGATAATAAAGTAAATAGAAAAATATTCGAAGTATCTTTCTTCGACCCGTGAAAATGAAACAATATATTCTGACATTTCCGACTGATCTGAAAGAAAAAAACGAACTATAAACAGACAAAAAAGAAACATATAAAGAAGAGTCTCTAAAGATAGTTATTTCTTTTACTCCATTTTACGAACAAGATGCAACAATAAGCTTAATTTAATTAGGTTTTCGGTTAAAAGGGTTGGTTTGAAGATCAATCCA